CTATTTTCTTCCCTATGAGTTCTAGTCTCAATACGAATACTAGTTTTATTTACTGTTCATATATTTAAATTTGAATCTACCACACCAATTCGTTATGTATGGATGATGAGATTCCATTTATACAGAGCCAATCGGTCTTTTTTTCTCTGACAGATGGTCAGAACTTCGTCTCGATTCAAATAATACTAAGCTAATAGGTCCACTACAGATACAGATCAGAAATTATTATTTATTTAAGTAAATAATAAATTACGTAAATTGAAAATGATGGAAATCAAGGAATTATTTCACTAATATAACTAATAAATTACATAAATTGAAAATGATGGAAATCAAGGAATTATTTCACTAATATAACTAATGAATTACGTAAATTGAAAATGATAGAAATCAAGGAATTATTTCACTAATATAACTAATGAATTACGTAAATTGAAAATGATAGAAATCAAGGAATTAGTTAAGTTATTTAAGTCAAAATTAGTTAAGTTATTTAAGTCAAATAGTTCGGATTGATTCATTCTTGAACTAAACTAAATAGTTCGGATTGATTCATTCTTGAACTAAAATCGACTTTATGGGAGGTACGGTTCTATTGGCGTGCATCCAGTAGGAATTGAACCTACGACTTCGCCAATTATGAGTTGGGCGCTTTAACCATTCAGCCATGGATGCTTCGTGGGAATCCTATTACCTCATGAATAACCAAAATCAATTGAAGTGAAATCTTTTGGATAAATCAATTAAATATAAATTAAATATAAATCAATTAAATATAAATTAAATATAAATTAAATATAAATCAATTAATTTAAAATCTTAGGAGTGTTTAAGATGAAGAAACATCTGTTCCAATTTTGGATTTTAGAATTGAGAGAGATATTTAGAGAGAGCAAGAATTCTCGCTATTTCTTAGATTCGTGGACTGAATTCAATTCAGCGGTATCTTTTATTCACATTTTTTTTCACCAAGAGAGTTTTATCAAACTCTTAGACTTCCGAATTTGGAGTATCGTACTTTCACGCAAAGACAATCGATATTTCACGATCAAGAATGTATTACTTTTTGTAGTAGCGATCCTTATCTATCGTATTAACAATCGAAAGATGATCGAAAGAAAAAATGTCTATTTGACAGAGTTTCTTCCTATATCAATGAATTCCATTGGACCCAGCAATGATACAATGGACGACTCAAAAGATTGGTTCAATATGAATTGGTATTGTAAGTTGACTGTTCCGCTCCTGTATCGAAAAAAGATCTCTGATAGGGATGAGGATTCGAAATATCATACGCGGATGAATAATCATTTGTTTCCAAAAGAAATCAAAGAATTTCTTGGGAATCCTACAAGAGCCGGCCGGTCTTTTTTATATGACAGATGGTTAGAACTTCAGCAGGATTTGAATCCTACTGAGAGGTTATTTAAGAAAGAAGAAGATATTTCTTTTGTTCTTTTTAGGCAATCGGAAAATAAAGAAATAGCCAATATAGTCAAGATAAGTATGTATTTACAAAATACTGTCTCAATTCATCCTATTTCATCCGATCCAGGATGTGATGGGGTTGCGAAAGATGAGCTTTATAGTTCCGATTCATTCTTGAACAAAAATCGACTTTTTGGGTTATTTCATCTATTCCATGACCGGAATAGGGCAGGATACTTGTTACACCATGATTTTGAATCAGAAAAGAGATTTCAAGAAATGGCAAATCTATTCAATCTATCAATAACTAAGCCGGATCTAGTGTATCATAAGGGATTTTCTTTTTCTATTGATTCGTCCGGATTGGATCCAAAAGAAAAATTAATAAATGAGGTCAACTCCAGGGATGAATCAAAAAAGAAATCTTTATTGGTTCTACCTCCTCTTTTTTACGAAGAGAATGAATCTTTTTATCCAAACAATACCTATGGATACATAAAAAACCTATGGAATCGATTCCATCGCAACTCGGAATATGTAATTCAAAGGTATCAAATAGGAAAAAATATTCTTAATCATAGACCTACAAGGAAATACACGATCAACCAACATTTCTCAAATTGGAAAAAAAACCAGAAGAAATGGCCTCTTATTTTGATTTATCAAACCGAGAGATCTATGAATAAGGATCCAAATGCATATAAATACAAATGGTCCAATGGGAGTAATAATTTCCAGGAACAATTGGACCATTTCATTTCTGAGCAGAATAGCCGTTTTCAAGTAGTGTTCGATCGATTTCAAGTAGTGTTCGATCGATTACATATGAATGCATATTCGATTGATTGGTCTGAGGTTATTGACAAAAAAGATTTGTCTAAGTCACTTTATTTCTTTTTGTCCGAGTTTCTTCCATTTTTGTCCAAGTTTCTTTTATTTTTGTCTAACTCACTTCCTTTTTTCTTTGTGAGTTTCGGTAATATTCCCGTTCATAGGTCCGAGATCCACATGTATGAATTGAAACGTCCGAATGATCCACTCGAGAATCCGTTGTTAGAATCAATAGGTCTTCAAATCGTTCATTTGAAAAAAAGGAAACCCTTCTTATTGGATGACTTTTATACTTCTAAAAAATCAAAATTATCCTTCAATGAAAGAACAATATTCGAATTTTTGTGCAACAAGATCAACAATATGAATAATCCAAAAAATTGGATATCATTCTATACGAGAGAGAAAGAAGAAGAGAAGAAGAAGCGCAGGAAATCTTTTTATAACTTTTATAACATGGATTCCTATTTCTCAATGATATCCCACGATCAAGAGAATTGGCGGAATCCCCTGAAACCATTTCATAGAAGTTCATTGATATCCTCTTTTTATAAAGCACATCGACTTCAATTCTTTAATAATCAATATGTGGTAAAGTCTTGTAATTCTGATTTTACGTATTTGACGTTTGGACAATTGTTCGATTTATTAAACAAACCATTCGGCGGTAAAAAAAAAAGAGAGATTCGTTCAATCGAGTTAGGGGTATCTAACTTCGGGTTCATACCTAAATATTTACCATCCGAAAAGAGGAAAAAACACAGTCCTTGTTTAACAAAATCCTTTGAAAAAGGGCCGATGTATAGAAACTATCAAAGAAAAAGAAAAAGAAAAAGAAAAACTGTTTTTTCAACTCTCTCAAAATTGAAGCAATTCCACCCATATATAATACAATTCTTATTTACTCGGACAGGACACGAATATCTAAATTTAATATTTTTAGATATTTTTTTAGACCTATTGGCGATACTACGTAGGAGTCCTAAATTTCAAGAATTTGTATCCATTTTTCATGATATTAGAGATGGATCCAAGCGAATTCTTCGGGAAAAATTGTGTCTTTCACCACGGAATCCTATAAGTGAGATTTCGAGTAGGTGTTTACACCATTTTCTTCTGCACGTGTGCGAAGATATTTTGGAAAATGAGTCACCATTGATATCGACACATTTGAGTGAGTTCTTCGTTTTAATCCTTATCCTTCTTCTTGTTACCGGATATCTCGTTCATACACATGTTGTCTTTGTTTCTCGATTCTCTAATGAGTTACAGACAGAGTTCGAAGAAGTCAAATCTTTGGTGATTCCATCATACATGATTGAGTTGGAAAAACTTCTGGATAAGTATCCTTTATCAGAACTACATTCTTTCGGGTTAAAGGATATGTTTATCGTTACTATGAAAGAATTAGGAGATTTTCTAGAAGAAAGACGAGGTTCGGCTTCTCCTGACAACATGCCAAGGGGTGGTGGTCCCGCTTATGGGGTCAAATCCATACGTTCGAAGACGAAAGATTTCAATCTCATCGATCTCATAAGGATTATACCAAATCCCATCAATCGAATCGCGTTTTTGAGAAATACTAGATATTTAAGTCATACAAGTAAAGCGATCTATACCTTGATAAGAAAAAGAAAAGAGGTTAATAGTGATTGGGTTGATGATAAAATAGAATCCTGGATCTTGAACAGTGATTTCATTGCTGATAAAGAAAGGCAATTCATAGTTCAGTTCTCTAACTTAACGACAGAAAAAAGGATTGATCAAATTTTATTGAGTCTGACTAATAGTGATCGTTTATCAAAGAATAACTCTGGTTATCAAATGATTGAGCAACCGGGAACAATTTACTTACGAAATTTAATTGACATTCATAAAAAGTATCTACTAAATTATGAGTTCAATACATCCTGCTTAGCAGAAAGACGGATATTCCTCGCTCATTATCAGACAATCACTTATTCAGAAACCCTGTGTGGAGGTAATGCTTTTGATTTCCCATCTCATGGAAAACCCTTTTCGCTCCGCTTAGCCCTATGCCCTCCTAGGGGTATTTTAGTGATAGGTTCGATAGGAACTGGACGATCCTATTTGGTCAAATATCTAGCGACAAACTCCTATGTTCCTTTGATTACAGTATCTCTAAACAAGTTGCTGGATAACTATCCTAAAAATTTTGATATTAATGAGCTTTTTGATGAGGATAACGACGATCTTTTTGATGATAGAGAGGGTACCATTTACAGTCTTTTACCTAGGAACGAGAATAGTTGCTTTAATTTGGATAGGTATGATAGTGACTATCTCGACCGTAACTATGATAGCCATTTGGAAATTATGAGTATGAAGTATCAGATACCTGACGATTTCATATCGGAAATAGACCGATTTTTTATCACGCTTCGATTCGAATTAGCAAAAGCAATGTCTCCTTGCATAATTTGGATTCCGAACATTCATGATCTGAATGGGAAAGAGTCGAATGACTTATCCCTGGGTCTATTAGTGAACTCTCTTTCCAGGGATTCTGAAAAATCTTCTACTAGAAATATTCTTGTTATTGCTTCGACTCATATTCCCCAAAAAGTGGATCCCGCTCTAATAGCTCCGAATAAATTAAATACGTGTATTAAAATACGAAGGCTTCTTATTCCACAACAAAGAAAGCACTTTTTCAGTCTTGCTCGTACGCGGGGTTTTCACTTGGAAAAGAAAATGTTCGATACTAATGGATGCGGGTC